TCTAAACTTCACCTTCACCAAGCGTAGGTTTATTTCACTAATTTATTTTTTTCTATTCCTAACTACGTTCTTTTTCTCGTAAAACTGAGGGGTAAAAAAAAACAATAAAAAATCAAATCGCACCATCTCTGTAATAGGTAAATGCCTTTTTTTCTCCTGAAGTTGTCGGAATTATTCGTAATAAAATATTGGCTACAATTGAAGAGGTCTTATCAATAAAATTTCCATTTATTCGAGATCTAGGCATAATTAGCAATTCATTCTATAATTCTTCTCATCCCCTTTCGGGGAAAACGATCCCACAAAAAAAGGAATTGTACAGTACAAAATAACATAAAAACAGACTTATTGGAAAAAATGTGGTCTTTTGGACAAAAATGAAATGAAATAGTTGAATCAGATTCTATTTCATTCCAATTTCGTAGTATACCAGTATACCGATGACTATTACTATTTCATCTAAGTTGAATAACCAAGTTTTCTATGGATTTTTAGAACTCGAGAATTTTTGATTTGGTTATGATCCAAAAAGAATAGAATAATCATTCAATCAAATTCAAATAAAGTAACCATCCTTTTTGTTTGCATAAAGTATATGTGCCACACCATACAATTGAAAGAGTTGAAATAAAAAGATTCATCGGACGATTCATGAATTACATGGGTTAGCTGATGAAAGAAGTTGTTGTTGATAAATATGAAATTGAAAAAGAAATTTCTTCTTATGGAACCATCGCATCGGGCAGTCATACATGTACTACAATTAAGATGAAGGACTCGCTATTCATTCGGGTTTTGGTCAAGAATAACATTCTGTAGGAGAGATGGCCGAGTGGTTCAAGGCGTAGCATTGGAACTGCTATGTAGACTTTTGTTTACCGAGGGTTCGAATCCCTCTCTTTCCGTTTCTTTTCATTCATCAACGTTACCTACTACAATGTATCAAAGAAAATAAGAATTGATATCATTATTCTAACGCCTTATTTAATAGACATTATCTATCCCTAATTAATACCTGCGAAAATACAAATAGAAATGATATTGAAAAGAAGAAAAAAATCAAAAGAATCCTATTGCCGATCCTTTTTTGATACGTGAATGAGACAGGGCACGAGGTACTCTATTTACTTCAGCGAAAGGAGTCAAAATTGGTATGAACCTTGCTTTTTTATTTTCGTTAGAATCAAGTCTGACGGGAATAATATTCTACGACCAACAACTCATTTATTTTTAGACCGATCCATTTACTATCTATTATTTGATTTACAAATCCTTTATATTGTAAGGAGTCAATAGTCAAATGGTTTGGCAATTCCCCGCGGGGGGATGAAACAAGATAATTTTGAATCAGAGCTTTCGATCTTTCTTTATCCTTCGTAGTAATAATATCTCGGGGTTTGCAACGATAACTTGGTATATCCACTATACGACCATTAACTAAAATGTGTCTATGGTTAACTAATTGTCTGGCTCCTGGAATGGTCGAAGCCATACCTAATCGAAAAAGGATGTTATCTAAACGCATCTCGAGTAGTTGTAGTAAAACCTGGCCTGTTGACCCTTTGGCTTTTCCAGCAATATGCACATATTTAAGTAATTGTCGTTCTGTCAGACCATAATGAAAACGCAATTTCTGTTTCTCTTCTAAACGAATACGATATTGTGATCTTTTTCCAGAGCGCAATTGGGTTTGAAGATCACTTCTGGATCTGGGTCTTTTACTAGTTAGTCCTGGTAAAACCCCCAGCCGGCGTATTTTTTTGAAACGAGGTCCTCGGTAACGAGACATAGAAAGGCTCCTTTTTGATTCACTTTTATTTGAAAAAAAAAAATAAAAATATATATAAAATCAGACTGAACTAAAGGATCAGCAAAGCAAAACTCAATTTACTAAAGTCCTACAAAACAGAATAAAATAAATTTGATCAATTCAATTTTATCAATATTCGGATTTTTTGTATATATATAGGAAATTCAAGCGAAGGTTACGTTTTCCAATTTCTTCTGTAGAGATCTAATTGTTCTAGTCAACTTTTTTCTTTATAGCTATAGCTGCAAGTTATCATGACATAATAGATCGGTGATCCGACATTTAGAGAAAGCGAGAGTAGAGATTTTAAATCATGTAAATAAAAAAATAGATAAAAAAAAGAGCCGACTATCGGAATCGAACCGATGACCATCGCATTACAAATGCGATGCTCTAACCTCTGAGCTAAGCGGGCGGATATAAGAGCAATAGTGTATAGGAATACAGGAAACTATCGGATCTTAGTTATTTCCTAGTGATTCTTATTCTTTTTTTCTTTTATTTATTGATTCTTTCAATTTCTTCTATTTCTTAAATATTAGTTATATATTTAAGATTCTATTTAGAAAATAGAAAAGAAAACTATTTAGATCTATATAAATTAGATATCTAAATAGAAATCTAAATTCAATTCCATATTCATATATATGAAATATGAAAAGAAAATATCAATTAAATTGGAATTTGAAATGAAAAAAAAAGAAGAATGAATATCGACCGTTCCACTATTCAAAACTACACTGTAAAAATGAAGGAGTAGGAAAGGCATAGATATATATGTGGTATATATCTATCCATATTGAATTGCGGATAGATCAATGATAAAATCATTTTATATTGAAAAAATAGGGTTTCTAGATGAAATGATATAATATAGAATAGAGGAAAAAAATAAAATAACAGCATACACTTTTTCAATATAGGAATCATTACCTAATGGATTCAATAGTGCCAAGATAAATGAAAGAGGTGGATGGAATTAAAGCCGGAGCCTTGTCTCAAAGGCTCAAAGGAAAGGGGGGATATGGCGAAATTGGTAGACGCTACGGACTTGATTGGATTGAGCCTTGGTATGGAAACCTGCTAAGTGGTAACTTCCAAATTCAGAGAAACCCTGGAACTAAAAAAGGGCAATCCTGAGCCAAATCTTTGTTTCGAGAGAAAAAACTATGGAAAAGGAGAATAAAAAGGGGATAGGTGCAGAGACTCAATGGAAGCTGTTCTAACGAATGAAATTGATTACGTTACGTTAGTAGCTAAAAGACTTCTATCGAAATGACAGAAAGGATACGTCTTATATACCTAAGACGTACGTATACATACTGACATAGCAAACGATTAATCACAACCCAAATCTTATATCGAATTCTATTTTGTATCTCTATATATTTCTATATGAAATTTGAAATTTCTATATGAAAATAGAAATCTTCTCTTTCTTTCTATTACTATTATATTATTAATATGAGTAATCTAAAATATGAGTAATATAATAGTATGAGATAAGGATCTATAAGAAACCCTATATTTCTATTCTTTTTTAATTAGAATGATAGAGATCAAAAAGATATATGAAAAATTGAAGAATTATTGTGAATAAATTCCAATTGAAGTTGAAAAAAGAATAGAATTCGAATATTCAATGATCAAATTATTCATTCCAGAATTTTTGATAGATCTTTTGAAATTGAATCGGACGAGAATAAAGAGAGAGTCCCATTTTACATGTCAATACCGACAACAATGAAATTTATAGTAAGAGGAAAATCCGTCGAATTTTTCAATCGTGAGGGTTCAAGTCCCTCTATCCCCAATAAAAAGCCCATTTTACTTCCTCGCTCTTTATTTATCCTCATCCTCTTTATTCATTTTTTTTTCATCAGTGACTCAGTTTAAACAAAATGAAATATCTTTTTCATTTTATTCACTCTGTTCTTTCACAAATAGATCCGAATCTAAATCCTCGTATCTTTTTCCAATCCAATCTCCTTTGTTTTGGATAATACGATATGAAGATATATGTTCAAGGAATCTCCGTTATTGAATCATTCATAGTCTATATCTTTTTCCTTACATTTACAAAAAAAGTCTTCTTTTTGAAGATCCAAGAATTTCAGGGGCTAGAGCCAATTTGTTAAGATTTTCTTTTTTAGTTCTTTTCATTGACATAGATAGAAGTACTCTGCTAGGATGATGCACGGGAAATGGTCGGGATAGCTCAGTTGGTAGAGCAGAGGACTGAAAATCCTCGTGTCACCAGTTCAAATCTGGTTCCTGACACGTTAATAATGTATCGGATAGATATTTCTTAATACATCATACAAATGAAATTAATTCATTAAGACGGATCGGGATATATATTCTTTACTTTCTTTTTCATTTTTTCTCTCTTTTTTTTTTTCTTTTAGTCCCTCCGCAATACGAATGAAAGTCCAGTTACTTTTTTTGTTTTTCCTCTAGAAGAGGAATACCAAGATGCTCATTGAATGATAAAAAACCCCTTTTTTACTTATTTTACTTATATGACACGACTCCAGATTTCGTTTCAATTTCAATCAATGAGCATCTTGAATTTCATAGAAATTGGACGTAATATAGTCTTTACTTAAAGGCCAGCCTATCCAACTTTCAGGTATGAAGATACGTTTAAGGCGAGGATGATTCTTATAAGAAATTCCCAATATATCATAAGATTTCCATTCCTGAAAATCAGCACTTCTTCAAATCCAGAAAACTGACGGGGTTTGAGGATTACTCCGGAGAGCAAATACTTTTATGCATACCTCTTCTGGTTTATCTATACCATAACGTATTTTCGTAAGGTGATACACACTAGCTAAAAATCCGCCTGGTATCATAGGCACACTGGGAGCGTAAATAATTGTAACCATATACATATGAAATGACAGCAATGGAATTCCAATCCTCGGGAATTCAAGATCTATGAATTAACTAATGCTTGACTAGCCAATCAGATAAATGAACCTGCATCTTCTTCATCTCTCCCACATTTCTCTTTGTATGAATATTTAACATTGACCAATGAAATTTTTAATGATTGACCGCTGTTTCTTATTTTGTACAAAGGAACCCTGCCTGATTCACAAATTCGTAGGAAGATTGGATTTGAAAAAGATTTCAAATCCAAAAGGTATCTCTGAAGTAGATGGTGATTTATAGAGTAATCCTTGATCGTAATTTCCAGTATGAGTACTGCGTCGAAGGTCAAACTTGTGATTAGTAGTAAAACATCAATTTTCCTGTTGATATACAGTTCTATATCTTGGCACCAACCCATAATGATCAAAGTTGAATCGCGAGCCTATTAATGAAGAAAATTAAATGAAAAAACAACTGGTACCATAGATAAGCGGCCATAAACTGGAAAGTATTGACCAATTCGAGAGATCATTCGATGTAGTTGAAATAATTAAATTGGGGCTATTTGGTTAAGTAATGGAAATTCAACCAAATTAATAAATGTTTCAATGTCATCCTTTCCTTTTCTTTTGATTGTCTAAAGATTCAGCTAAGACCATTCCAACGCTCCTTTTCTCCATGCATAAACTGAACCCACAATTGGGAATGAAAGCTTATAAGCTTCTATAAATACAGATACACCCAATACATCAAAGCTCATTGGCCATGGATAATGAAAGATCGTTTCAACAGCAAAAAAAAACAAAAACTAGAGCAAACATGTAATAGCAAATTCGGAATTGTACCCAAGCATCCCCCATTGGCTCTCTACCTGATTAATAACTAGGTAACTTTTCTGGACCTTCCCTAAAACCCTAAAATCCCAGAAATGACAAATGTCAAGATAGGAATAACGCTTGATATGATATTATCATAAATGCCCAGAAAAGATCATATTCGTGAAACAGAAACATAAAACTATGAATGTGGAATAGGTTGAATTATTCCATTTGAATTGGAATTTGAAAATCATATAGAACTTCTTAGATGAAAAAAGAAAAGATTTTTGATCCGCATAGTTGAGAGTTTGTTTGCTGTAGGACATACCTTGTTTCAAAATTCATCTAATGTCATCCCACTTCTCTTTTTCTTTTTTTTTTCTCCTTTCAATTCTCTTTCTATATGTGATATGTGATGTTTAATATAGAATGCTCTTATACTTAGTTCTTTTTCTTTTCTATTCTACTTAATTATTAGAACTTAATTATTATACTTATTATCTTAATACTTAATATATATTTTTTATATATTTTTTTTTTCTATTTCATATTGATCTTATATCTTAGAAATATAAAGTGAAAGTAAAGAATTCCCTATCTTATACTAACTTTTCTATTAACTTAGAATAATTCTAGATAGTAATTCTAGTAATATACTATAGTAATAAGTAATAGTAATATAGTAAAGAAAAAGAAGAAATTCAATTGAAAAAGAAAAAGAATAAAAAAATGATAAAGAACATATGTAATTTCTTCATGAAAGTGGATGAAGATAGATGGGTATTTGATCCGAGATTTGACAAATACCAAATAGGTCCGTTGGAATGAATTCTTGTGTTTATTTTATTGTTCCTACTACTACTCAAAATTCTATACAAAACACAAATGGAATGTATTAGGGCTATACGGACTCGAACCGTAGACCTTCTCGGTAAAACAGAGAAAACTTCTTATTATCAAAATGATTCGAACTGTTTCAAAGACCCAACATGCATTTTGTTGCATTGGGCTCTTTCATCAACTGATGTAAAGATCAGTTAGTCCACCATAGTTTTCTTTAGAAGAAGATAAGAAGATATTTAGATGGCTCCATGTGCTCTGATTCATTATTTGTATCCTGATCTAGGAGCAATACCAAAGTGTTTCAAAGAAGGGTGACCTTTATTTAGGTCTGCCTTCGGCCTAGATCAACCTAAATGAAATGCAGTCTCTATCGCTCCGCTGCAAGAGTAAAATATGAGACTTCATACACCTCAAAGCTCATAGGACGAAAAGAGGTTCTTTTGAGATCCTTATACTCATTATGCCTGGCATTGAATGGGCTGAGCATTTACCTTATAATGGCAGGTTATATTTGATTTAGCACCGGAATTCGCACTTGAACCGGATCAAACCAAATTTGTCAGGCTATTTTTCTCTTGTTCTCTCGAATCTACGGAGTAAGACATCGACTTCTCAAAAAGATCAATTATGGTCATTGCAGAATGAGCTTCTTTGAAAAACATTGGCGCACGTGTAAACGAGGTGCTCTACCTAACTGAGCTATAGCCCTTGTCATAACCATTTTAATATAGAGACAATTTCTTGTCAAGAAGGGTATCCCATAATCTCACATGATAACTCTCTGATCTGTTTATGTTTACTGGTAAAAGATTAATATTGCTTAGAAAACATATTTTACCTATAATCCATCGAAGTGATGGAGACCCTTTTTGTGGTGATAAATGACCTACTTAACCCAGTGGTTAGAGTATTGCTTTCATACGGCGGGAGTCATTGGTTCAAATCCAATAGTAGGTAGAACTTATTAGATACCGGATTCCATGGTATCTAATAAGTTTTTCTACTCATCCTCTTTTTTTCGTTCTGTTCTATCATCAGATTAATCAAATTAGACTTCATTGTGGTCAATTTGTGGAATCAAGATGTAGTGTGTAGTATATAATATATATAATAAATAATAATAAATAAATCTTTTTATTTTGATTGAATGTATTGACTACTAAGAGGAAATTACTTTGATAGCTTCTACTCGTGTCCTAGCTCGTCTGAGAGCTAGATTTGCCTCAATTGCTTGTCTCTTACCCTCAGCTTTACTCAAGTTAGCTTCAGCTATTTCAAGAGTTTGTTGAGCTTCTTGTGGATCAATGTCAGTACTAATTTCCGCACCATTTCCTAAAATGGTGATCTCATTATTACTTATTCTAGCAAAACCGCCCATAAGAGCTACCGTTAACCATCGATCTTTTAGCCGTATTCTCAAAAGACCTATATCTACAGCCGTGGCAATGGGGGCATGATTTGGTAATACCCCAATTTGTCCACTATTAGTAGATAAAATAATCTCTTTCACTTCAGAATCCCAAATCATTCGATTTGGAGTCAGTACACAAAGATTTAAGGTCATTTCTTCAATTTGCTCTCCTCTTCTAAGTTCATAGCTTTCGCGGTAGCTTCATCGATGTTACCCACCAAATAAAAGGCCTGCTCGGGAAGACCATCTAATTCTCCGGAAAGGATGAATTGAAACCCCCGAATTGTTTCTGCTAGACCAACATATTTCCCTGGAGAACCAGTAAAGACTTCTGCCACAAAGAAAGGTTGTGATAAGAAACGCTCAATTTTGCGTGCTCTTGCTACAGTTAAACGATCTTCTTCGGATAATTCGTCCAACCCAAGGATAGCTATAATGTCTTGAAGTTCTTTGTAACGTTGTGAAGTTTGCTTAACCCTTTGCGCAGTTTCATAATGTTCCTCGCCAACGATCCGAGGTTGTAACATAGTTGACGTTGAATCCAAGGGATCTACTGCTGGATAAATACCTTTGGCAGCTAATCCTCTTGATAATACGGTAGTAGCATCTAAATGTGCAAATGTCGTGGCAGGAGCAGGGTCGGTCAAATCATCCGCAGGTACATAAACTGCTTGAATCGATGTTATGGATCCTTCCTTGGTAGAAGTAATTCTTTCTTGCAAAGAACCCATTTCCGTACTAAGGGTAGGTTGATAACCCACTGCAGAAGGCATTCTACCTAATAAGGCAGAGACTTCGGACCCTGCTTGAACGAAACGAAATATATTGTCAATGAATAGAAGTACGTCTTGCTCATTAACATCTCGGAAATATTCCGCCATGGTTAGGGCAGTCAAGCCAACTCTCATACGAGCTCCTGGCGGTTCATTCATTTGACCATAGACTAGAGCCACTTTGGATTCTGCAATATTTTTTTCATTAATCACCCCGGATTCTTTCATTTCCATGTAGAGATCATTTCCTTCACGAGTACGTTCACCTACTCCGCCAAATACGGATACGCCTCCGTGAGCTTTGGCAATGTTGTTGATCAATTCCATGATGAGTACTGTTTTACCCACTCCAGCTCCCCCAAATAGTCCTATTTTTCCTCCACGGCGATAGGGGGCTAAAAGATCCACAACTTTAATCCCTGTTTCAAAAATTGATAATTTTGTATCTAACTGTATGAAGGCGGGTGCAGATCTATGAATAGGAGATGTTGTGCGAGTATCGACAGGACCTAAATTATCAACGGGCTCTCCAAGGACGTTGAAAATTCGTCCGAGAGTAGCTCCCCCGACTGGAACACTTAGAGGAGCTCCCGTGTCAATCACTTTCATTCCTCTCATCAGACCGTCTGTAGCACTCATAGCTACAGCTCTCACTCGATTATTTCCTAATAATTGTTGTACTTCACAAGTTACATTAATTTGATGACCAACAGTATCTCGACCTTTAATTATCAAAGCATTATAAATATTAGGCATCTTGCCCGGTGGAAAAATGACATCCAGTACTGGGCCAATAATTTGAGCGATACGCCCTTGGTTTTGTTCTTCAAGTGTAGAAACCACAAGATCAGAAGTAATGGGATTGTTTCTCATAATCATAAATCATAATAAATATGTCGAAATTCTTTTTTTTTAAGAGTACTGAATCGAAAAAAAATATCCGATAGCAAGTTGATCAGTTAATTCCATAATGAATTTTATAATAAATAAATGGGAGTTAGCATTTGATTGAGTTGGTACCACCTAATTGAATCCAATTCAATCCTTTACTCAGTGAATGAGTCAATTTTCAATTCTTTCTATTAATTATTTCTATTATACTATTGACTATTGTATTTTTTTGTTGTGCACCTATTCTTCTTTATATATCATATCTGTTCCCTTTTATAGATGAATTATGACTCTTTTCACATCTAGGATTTACATATACAACATATATTACTGTCAAGAGAGGGGACCGGGTCCTATATTCTTTCTTTTTCTTTCTATATTAGATATTTCTATTTACTATTTCTTATCTTGACTTTAAAATTTTTAGAATTGAAATTTATTCATTCTAGAATTTCTTAATTCTAATTTAGAATTCTATTTCTATTCAATTTAATATTTATCTATTTGAATTGAATTCTATTTAAACTAGATTTCTGAATTGAAATGAAATCAAAATTTTTCATTTTATTTGATG